GGGACTGCAAATCCTTTATCCCCAGTTCAAATCCGGGTGTCGCCTGATCAACCAAAGATTTTTGATTTCTTATTCTGCCGATCTAATTCGATGAATTATTGCTCCGCAAGAAGTGGAGGCAAAGAACTAAGTGGACGTGTCAATACTTGATTTTTATAAACTATAGCATAGGTTTTAGAAAAGACTGTAACTTTTTTTCTTAAAATCTAAGTCTAGCCCAAATCAAATCGGCAGTAATAGGGATGAAGCAAAAACCTCAATTATTAATTTAATCATTGGTAATGATTGATTCTCACCATTTATTTCAAAATTTTTTGAAATAAATGGTGAGAATCAATTCCAGAATGGAATTAAGAACTAAGATCGGAAATCTCGATATACAAAGATTCCTAAGAGGCACCCCATTTTTACTACTAGAATAAAAGATTATATAAAAGACTAGCATATCAAAATCTCTTAAACAATTTTTAATTTTAAGTAGCGTCTCGTGATTCTGTTGGGTATTAAATTAGATTGGATACAATGATGGGAAATAAATTTAGGGCTTGTAGAAAGGCACGAAGATACTTTGTATTTAAACTCACGAAAGGCTATGAGTGCTCAGACATAGAATCAGAATAGTTGGTCGACTCTTATAGTATAGAGTAAAGGTAAAAATTGAAAAAAAAAGAATATATGTATGTAGTAATAGTGGCAGTGGGTTCTACCGATTCTTTCATAGAAAGACAATAAGCTTAGATCAAATAGAAAATAGAGGTATCTGATATATAGTTGTGTATAGAAAGGGCGCGTGTATCATCTTGTACTTAATACTTCCTGATTCTACCGGAAATCTTAAAATATTGAAACTTGTTGCAAATGTATTCATTGAATTGATTTGGTTCATCAATAGTCTTAAGTCAGAATCCTATTTTGACTCTGTGCCATTGATTCCACTATGATTATTAAATAATAATCGAATAATTCTTTCATAGAAATAAGGGACATAATTCACATGGATATAGTAAGTCTTGCTTGGGCTGCTTTAATGGTCGTCTTTACATTTTCTCTTTCACTTGTAGTATGGGGAAGGAGTGGACTCTAGTGCTGTGGACACTACAAATACTAATACTAAATTGAGTAATCAATTGCTCAATCGAACTGTATCAATTCTTTATTAATCGTTTTGCGAAGCAAAAAAAGTATTCAAAATTGTACTGGAATAGAGTAATAAATCATTATCATAATTGTATTTTGCAACTCAAATCTACGCATAATAGAAGATTCTTTCCAACCGAATTTTGACTAAATAGTCTATATTTTTTTTTTCTTTTAGAAAAAAAATTCTGTTATTATGACACTATATATTTTCTTTCCACTGTAAGCGAAACAATTAGTGATTGTCCAAAGAGGTCCTACACATAATAAAATTAGATCTTTCTTCCGTTAGGCTATTTACATATCACACATTTCACATTTGTTTTAAACTTCTCGAAATTATACTTTTTTGACTCATCTCATGGTTTGTTTAAACATGAAAAACGGCCAGGTTTACTCTAACCCCTTTTCCAAATCCGAAGAAGTTATCATATAACTACGCGGATCATCCATTAATTGTTCAATCAATGACTTCTTGAGATGAAAAAAAAGAAATAGAATTAAAGTTTTATCTTATCTATATGTACATCTACTATATACATATTGTAATTTTATCTATATGAAGCCTATATTAATATTAGTATACAATACTAGCTAGTGTGGTAGAAAGAACTATAATATATAGTTCTTTCTACCACACTAGCTTAGATACTTAATAAGCTACTTCTGTTCTGATTCCAGCTCAGCGCAATCATTTCATTTAAGACTTAGAGTTTGAATTCTTTTCTTTCATTTCTTGAATCATTGAATTGAATTGAACTGCTAAGAACTGATAATTCAAGTTTCATTCAAATTAATCATTTTGGCTAACTGTTTTTACATAGATGATAAGTAAAAAAGCAGTAGGAATTAGAATGAACAGTGCAGTAGCAATAAGTGCGAGAATATTGACTTCCATAATCTAATCTTTTTTTTTTCGCAATAACTTAACTCGGGATCTAATCCCATAGAGATGATAAATTTTATTCCTGTAAATTCAATGGGATGAATTGTATCTTGATGATACTGAATCAGATCAATATTATGAATAAAAATTTCTGATCTATCAAATCAATTTCTCGTTGAGAATTGAATAGTATAACATAGGGAGATCTTTTATCCATACAAAAAACCATTTTTGATTAGATCATAAATACCTATTATTAGGTTTTCATCCTTTTTCCACTTGTTCTTTTCTATAACCTAGCATCTTATCTTCCTTATACAATTCTTCTACTTATACATATACATAGGATTTTGTATATAGAATTATAAGGTATTATATAACCGGTATTCTCTAGGGCATACAGAGAGACGAACAGTATAAGTATAAGTGAGATATAAAAAAGGTAAGGTTAAGTCTAAAAAATCGACTATTCAAGCTTTACCTTTACTAAGAATAAGAAAAGAAAGGAGCCCCACTTGGTTTTGTTGGTCTTTTATTTTATGTTATTTTATTAGTATACTCTTTGTTTTGTTGGATTGGAGTTGGAACGTATACATCAAAAATTCAATATAAAATTGGAATGAGAATTAAATAAATTGTTTCACAGTAGTCATAATTGAGGCTAAAAAAAATTTAGATTTAGAAAAGATGTGCTTTAACCTAAAAAGTACTTTGCCGGAGAATTAAATTCTATGAAGATTAAGTTCATTGTATATCATATAATAAACAAAGCTATTTTGTGTCTGTACCCCCCCAAAAATCTGAGCACTCTATTCCATTTCATTGATCAAGAGCAGAATGATTGAAAAAAAAAGAGTATTGGTATCTCTTAAACTTTAAATACTGAATATAGCAATAGTACCAATTGTACTAAATCTACATATATTTTTCCTTATCAATTAGTACTGGGGAAGAAAAGGAACTTCCCATATTTATCTGATGAGACATGCGAAACAAAAGAAATAATCTCCACGGTGCGAATTTGTTTGATTCCATTTTGCTCTTCGTCTTCCCTTTCGCAAAAATAGAGAAATGAATTTCTCAATTCATGAGATCCTAGTTCGGGACTGACGGGGCTCGAACCCGCAGCTTCCGCCTTGACAGGGCGGTGCTCTGACCAATTGAACTACAATCCCGGCGAGGTGTATAGCATACATATACTTAGGATTTCATAAAGATATTCTACTCGTCATGTTGGAACGTAACAGATATGCGAATGCTATATTGATATTATATCCACATAAACACGGGCTTTAGTGAGAGTGAGACAGATTATTAGTAACTAGTGATTTTTTATTTTATTGTTAAATAAAAATAATCAATCTTTCAATGAGATGAAAAAAAAAGATAGAGAAAAATTTTTCTTTATTTCTCTACGAAGCAGGCATTACCCTTTCTTTTCTATAGGATAAATTAATTATATCTTACTCATGGGGCGGTGAATTCTTGGGCCGAGCTGGATTTGAACCAGCGTAGACAGTCGTCAACGAATTTACAGTCCGTCCCCATTAACCGCTCGGGCATCGACCCAGGAAGAATTCTTTATATGCTTATTGATAATCCATGATCAACTTCCTTTCGTAGTACCCTACCCCCAGGGGAAGTCGAATCCCCGCTGCCTCCTTGAAAGAGAGATGTCCTGAACCGCTAGACGATGGGGGCATATTCGCCCGACCGTCATCATACTATAATGATAGTATGAATAGTTTTTTGGAATTGTCAATATAATCTAATGGTATGGCTAGATTCGAACAGTCTTTTTATATTCTGATTCTATAGGATTTTAATTTGAATTGAACGTTTTTTTTTTTTCTTCAATTTTAACTCATTGCTTCGTTTCTTGTTCAGATAAAATATGCCTATCACTATCTCACATTAAGTCAGAAAATTCAAAAACGAGAAAAATTTTACCCCTTTTCTTTCTAGGTAAATAGAATTTATTTTTCCATTATTTCCATTATGAGTCTACTGCATATATACATATATGCAGTAGACTCATAATGGAAAATGGCTAAGTCATGAATTGAGCAGGCCCTTTTAACTCAGTGGTAGAGTAACGCCATGGTAAGGCGTAAGTCATCGGTTCAAATCCGATAAAGGGCTTTTTTCATGAAACTCGAGTCTTTGTCTTCGTTTTTCATCGAAGAATACAGATATTTTTGATAATAAAAAAAAAGGCAAACACTATTGTATTATTTATAATACAATGAGTTCTTATTATTTTATTTTGAGTTCTAATTAATAATTAAAAAGTTGAACATTTAATTATTATTATATTGACTAATTGAACTTAGTGGGTGAACTTAGTGGGTGGGGGCTTCTAGCCTGTAGTGACATAATAGTCCTCTTTATATCTTATTATTATTTATTTAAATATTCCAGGAAACATAACATAAATATTCTAGATATCCAACCCCTATTTATTAATCACAAACCAAAATATTCCTACTTCCCTATTGTTCCCACCAAACCTACCATAAAAATTGTAACTAAAAAAAAAAGTAAGTGGACCTGACCCATTGAATCATGACTATATTGGCTATTCTGATATTTAAATTCGATATATATTAAATTGTAGAAAGCGGGTTTTTTATTTCCTTTTTTAGTTTCTTAGATCACAAAAGACAAGAATTTGTCGATATTTATGATTTGATTTTCTTGTTAATGGACGCTCTATAGGAATAAATCGCTATTCTTTTCCGATACATATAATATATTCTTTTCCGATACATATAATATATATATATAAAAGATATTGAAAAATGGATTTTTCAATATCTTTTATATATTTCAAAATCTGATTCCCATATTGTTTTGTTGTTTTGTTTCAGCAATGCAAATAGAGAATGAACGCGAGAAAGGGGCCTTCAGTTCCAGTTTATCATTATTTCATTTAATATTTCAAGGAAAAAAGAAATTTTCCTTTTTTTGTTGGACT